CATCAAGAGAGTTTTATAAAACTCTTGGACTCCCGAATTTGGAGTATCCTACTTTCACGCAATTCACAGGGTTCAACAAGCAATCGATATTTCACGATCAAGTATGTAGTACTCTTTGTAGTAGCGGTCCTTATATATCGTATTAACAATCGAAAAATGGTCGAAAGAAAAAATCCCTATTTGACAAGGATTCTTCCTATACCTATGAATTCCATTGGACCCAAAAATGATACATTGGAAGAATCATCTGAGTCTTCCAATATCAATAGGTTGATTGTTCCGCTCCCGTATCTTCCAAAAGGAAAAAAGATCTCTGAGAGCTCTTTCCTGGATCCGAAAGAGAGTACTCGGGTTCTCCCAATAACTCAAAAGTATATCATGCCTGAATCTAACTGGGGTTCGCGGTGGTGGAGGAACTGGATAGGAAAAAAGAGCGATTCTAGTTGTAAGATATCTAATGAAACCATTGCTGGAATTGAGATCTCATTCAAAGAGAAAGATATCAAATATCTGGAGTTCCTTTTTGTATATTATATGGATGATCCGATCCGTAAGGACCATGATTGGGAATTTTTTGATCGTCTTTCTCCGAGAAAGAGGCGAAACATAATCAACTTGAATTCGAGACAGCTATTCGAAATCTTAGCGAAAGACTGGATTTATTATCTCATGTTTGCTTTTCGTGAAAAAGTACCAAAGGAAGTGGGGGGTTTCTTCAAACAACAAGGGATTGGGTCAATTATTCAATCAAATGATATTGAGCATGTTTCCCATCTCTTCTTGAGAAACAAGCGGGCTATTTCTTTGCAAAATTGTGCTCAATTTCATATGTGGCAATTCCGTCAAGATCTCTTCGTTAGTTGGGGGAAGAGTCCGCACGAATCGGATTTTTTAAGAAACATGTCGAGAGAGAATTGGATTTGGTTAGACAATGTGTGGTTGGTAAACAAGGATCGGTTTTTTAGCAAGGTACGGAATGTATCATCAAATATTCAATATGATTCCACGAGATCTAGTTTCATTCAAATAACGGATTCTAGCCAATTGAAAGGATCTTCTGATCAATCCAAGGATTCTTTCGATTCCATTAGGAATGAGAATTCGAAATATTACACATTGATCAATCAAAGAGAGATTCAACAACTAAAAGAAAGATCGATTCTTTGTTGGGATCCTTCCTTTCTTCAAACGGAACGAACAGAGATAGAATCAGAGCGATTCCCTAAAATCCTTTCTGGATATTCCTCAATGTGCCGACTATTCATGGAACGTGAGAAGCAGATGAATAATCATCTACTTCCGGAAGAAATCGAAGAATTTCTTGGGAATCCTGCAAGAGCCACTCGTTCTTTTTTCTCTGACAGATGGTCAGAACTTCATCTGGGTTCGAATCCTACTGAGAGGTCTACTAGAGATCAGAAATTGTTGAAGAAAGAACAAAAGAAACATCTTGTTCTTTCCAGGCGATCGGAAAATAAAGAAATAGTGAATTTATTCAAGATAATTATGTACTTACAAAATACCGTCTCAATTCATTCTATTTCATCATATCCGGGATGTGATATGGTTCCAAAGGGTGAACTGGACAGTTCCAATAAGATTTCATTCTTGAACAAAAATCCATTTTGGGGTTTATTTCATGTATTCCATGACCGGAACAGGGGGAGATACACGTTACACCACGATTTTGAATCAGAAGATATATTTCAAGAAATGGCAGATCTATTCACTCTATCAATAACCGAGCCGGATCTGTTGTATGATAAGGGATTTTCTTTTTCTATTGATTCCTCCGGATTGGATCAAAAACATTTCTTGAATGAGTTATTCAACTCTAGGGATGAATCGAAAAATCACTCTTTATTGGTTCTACCTCCTCTTTTTTATGAAGAGAATGAATCTTTTTATCGAAGGATCATCAAAAAATGGGTCCAGACCTCTTGCGGGAATAATTTGGAAGATCCAAAACCTAAAATAGTTGTATTTGCTAGCAACAACATAATGGAGGCAGTCAATCAATATAGATTGCTCCGAAATCTGATTCAAATCCAATATAGCACTTATGGTTACATAATAAATGTATTGAATCGATTCAATTGCAACTTCGAATATGGAATTCAAAGGTATCAAATAGGAAATGATACTCTGAATCATCGAACTATAATGAAATACACGATCAACCAACATTTATCAAATTTGAAAAAGAGTCAGAAGAAATGGTTCGATCCCCTTCTTTTTATTTCTCGAACGGAAAGATCCATGAATCGGGATCCTAATGCATATAGATACAAATGGTCCAATGGGAGCAAGAATTTCCAGGAACATTTGGACTATTTCATTTCTGAGCAGAATAGCCGTTTTCAAGTAGTGTTCGATCGATTACATATTAATCAATATTCGATTGATTGGTCTGAGGTTATTGACAAAAAAGATTTGTCTAAGTCACTTTGTTTATTTTTGTCCAAGTTACTTCTTTTTTTGCCCAAGTTTCTTCTCTTTT